AAGATTCTTTCAATATCCAAATTATCTTTCATACCCACCAATTTATTATTACAATTAGTTATTGTGGGGGACCCACTAAGGTCCTTGTTCACTGGAAATGGAAGGTCAAAATGATTAAATGAAATGATTCAGATTCATCGCGCCTATCGAAGAATTTCGATGTTTGAATCGAGGGTTCTTAAAATAAGACTTATCTGATCTTATAAATTGTTAGAATTTCTTTTTTTAGTGAATAAATCCTGAATGTTTATGGGACAGTATTCAAATTAAAGATCTCATCGAAAACTTACAGCAGCTTGCCAAACAAGGGCTAAGAGAAAAAAGAGCACAGGTATGACTGGCATAAAATCTATGATTGGATTGAAAAAAGCGTAAGCCTCGGGTAATTTAGCAAAGAAAAAACTACTCGAATGAAGGGCAGAATTAAGACAGATACTGATCAAACTAAAGATATTAAGCATAACAAAACATTTCATTCTTGAGGATAAATTGTATTTTGATTGAGTTATCGATATAAGGGAAAAATTAAGAAAGTGAAAAAAAAAAATCCTGCTTTTTTTGACGCACCCAATCAAAAATCCTTACATTCTCACACGAAAATAGAAGGAACCATACTTTCATACAATATCTTAATTGAATTCTATATAATGATCAACAAATTCAATTGAATTTTACAACTACACGTGTAAAATCCTAGCAACAATCTAATGGATTGCATTCATAGTGGGGTGGGAATTGACGAACGACCAATACCTATATTAGTGTTTATTAGCGTTGCATAAAAATAAAAATGGGGCGTAGCCAAGTGGTAAGGCAGCGGGTTTTGGTCCCGCCATTCGGAGGTTCGAATCCTTCCGTCCCAGAGCATCCCGGTTTTCTCATAATATAGTTAAAGAATGTTCTTAATAATTTTCTAAATCTTCTATTTGTGATTGAGGTAAGATGGGAACGGGGATGAATGTATAATATAATTCAAAAAAAAGAATGGGCTCTTCCGCGTATGCATGTCTGGCTCATAGTCATATTGAAGTTACTTAGATAAACCTTACGTCCTATATTTATTTAGATTTAATTTGTTTTATTTCACTTTGCTGCATTCTTAATCGAAATGTGAAAGAAAAACCTCTATATTCCCCAACTTCCTTATGTTACTTTATATATTTCTTATTTTAAAATAGGGTGAATTCCCTCTTGATCCCGAATTCTAAAATGTTTCATTCAGAAAATAGGGGGTTAACAAAATAGAATCCTGAGACTTCTCCAGATAAATATCCACCCGTACCTTATAGAATAAAATATGGATTACATTACTATGTTCCGATTGGGCCAATGACTATTCATGATTCCATATTGAATCAATTCCATACCGGTTCCAATTGAGAGGAATGTTATGGTAAAACTTCGTTTAAAACGATGTGGTAGAAAGCAACGTGCGACTTGAAGGACATGATCGGTTGTGGATTTTTGTATCCATCATTTTTATATAAGGTGCTCTTTACTCGACATAATTTGTTCTGTTCTACTATAACTCCTATTTAGTTTTAGTTCTGTTGTAAGTAAATAGTACACAGTGGAGCTCGAGAAGAAATGATTGATTTATTTCTCAGAGGCAAGGATCTAGGGTTAGTGTCAATCAATAAGTTGTTTCAACTTCGTAAGTATATCTTTGATATAGAAATTGAAAGGATCCAATTCCTATAAAAGTGACTTTTGGATTCAAAATTTTTATTGGAATTGAGAAAAACTATTTTGATCAAAAGTGTATCACATGGGAATCAATCGTTCGTATGATTCTTCGATAGAAAGAAATAAAAAAAAAAAGATAGAAAGAAATAAAAAAAAAAGGTATGTTGCTGCCTTTTTGAAACGATTAAGGATCACCGAAGTAATGTCTAAACCCAATGATTCAAAACAAAGATAAAGGATCTCGTAACAAGAAAACGCCCTTTCAATTGTCTCAACAATTCAATTGGAGCCAAATCAAATTAAAGAATCAAAAAATTTGATTAGAAACGAGACAAAAAGAGGTTTAGAGACAGCTCAATAAACGAAATGCCAAGGCTCTAAGGAGTTTCCTTTTAACTCTTTGAGAATTATCCAACTTGAGTTATAAGTACGAATGATTTTTTGGGAAAAGCGGGAAGGAAGAAGAATAAACGAATCAAATCATAGTCTAATTTATTTGATTTGGGGATTTTAGAGATCTATTTGTCACTCTATTCTATCACTCTATAATAGAAAGAGACATAAATTCTAAATCTATAGAAATTCATTCTTTATAGAGCCGTACGAGGATAAAACCTCCTATACGTTTCTAAGGGGGGCATTGTTCATCTACATCTATCCCAATGAGCTATCTATCGAATCGTTGCAATTGATGTTCGATCTCGAAGAGAAGGAAGGGATCTTCGGAAAGTGGGTTTTTACGATCCGATAAAGAGTCAAACTTATTTAAACGTTCCCGCTATTCTATATTTCCTTGAAAAAGGCGCTCAACCTACAGGAACCGTTCATGATATTTCAAAGAAGGCAGAGATTTTTAAGTAACCTCGCGTTAATTTAATTAAAAATAAAACAAAATAAAAGTATTGAAAAAAAAAAAAAAATAATTAACGACAAAAAGATTTTCTATGTGATATGGGAGGGATAGAAAAAAGATCGAGTGAGTAGATGAACTAAGAGGATCCATAAAATTATAGGATTCTCCTCAATCCGGTGGTTGAAACTCCACAAAAAAAGAAAAAAAGTCTAGCCTGCTTATTGTACCTTGACGGATATTGAATAAACTCGCGATTTTTTTCTTATCCTTAGTTATTTCTTTTATCCACTATTCACCCAAACTTTTTATTATCTATGTAGTGCCAATCCAACACAAGTCTTTTTTTTTTTTTTCTTGACGTTCATATTGACAATAGTGTATGGAATAAATATAATTCCATCGTGGATAAATAGATCTATTTATCTCCGACCCCCCAAAAAAAGTTTTATTTTTTCTTTTACTTATAGAAATCTAAAATTTTTCTTTTTTTTTTTTTCTTGTGTTTCTAGTTTAATGTTTTGATGGGGTCGCGCAATCCAATCTCGTTATTTTGATTCCGATCGTATCTACACACCAAAATTACATTAATTCGGGTTGCTAACTCAACGGTAGAGTACTCGGCTTTTAAGTGCGGCTAGAATCTTTTACACATTTGGATGAAGGAACGAATTCGTCCATACCGTTGGTAGAGTTTGTAAGACCACGACTGATCCTGAAAGGGAACGAATGGAAAAAACAGCATGTCGTATCAATGAAGAACTCTAAGAGTACTTCCTCCTTACCGGATCAGTACAAAAATTTTTTTAATTCTTAGATCGGTACAAAAATAGAAATTACTAGTGGGTCGAGTAAATAAATGGATAGAGCCATAGGGCTCCAATTATAGGGAAACAAAAAGCAACGAGCTTCTGTTCTTAAATTCGAATGATTTCCCGGTCTAATTAGACGTTAAAAATATATTAGTACCTGATGCGGAAAAAGGTTCTCCCATAACCATACTAAGTGGATTCTCTATTTTTTTTATGAATCCTAATTATTAACTATATCCCTCTTCTAGAGTGGAGGCGAATGTGTAGAGGAAACGGTATATTGATAAACAGAATTGATTCTAAAGTCAAAAGAGCGATCGGGTTGCAAAAATAAAGGGTTTCTAACAATTTCCATATCCTAATAACAAACACAAAGCAATTGGATGGAAAAAGGGAGAATCCGTTGATTAGCTTATCTGTCTCCAGGGTTTTTCTTTTTTTTTTTTACTATATACCTTGTTTTGACTGTATCGCACTATGTATCATTTTATATGATAGCCCAAGAAATCTCCTGCCCTTGGTTAAAATCGATTTTAAAATGGAAGAGTTACAAGGATATTTAGCAATAGATAGATCTCGACAACAAGACTTCCTATATCCACTTCTATTTCAGGAGTATATTTATGCACTTGCTCATGATCATGGTTTAAATGGATCGATTCTTTATGATTCTATCGATAATTTAGGTTATGACAATAAATTCAGTTCACTGATTGTGAAACGTTTAATTACTCGAATGTATCAACAGAAGCCTTTGGTTATTTTTGATAATGATTCTCAACAACATAAATTTGTGGATCATAAGAATCATTTTTATTCTCAAATGATATCAGAGGGCTGTGCAATCATTGTGGAAATTCCATTTTCACTGCAATTAATATCTTCCCTAGAAGGGAAAAAAGAAATAGCAAAATCTAAAAATTTACGATCAATTCATTCAGCATTTCCCTTTTTAGAGGATAAATTATCGCATTTAAATCATGTATTGGATATACTAATACCCCACCCCATCCATCTGGAACTTTTGATTCAACCCCTTCGCTGTTGGATACAAGATATCCCCGCTTTGCATTTATTGCGATTCTTTCTTTACGAGTTTCAGAATTGGAATAATCTTATTACTCAAAAACCGAAATATATTTCGGTTTTTTCAAACGAGAATCGAAGATTATTCTTGTTCCTATATAATTTTCATGTATATGAATGCGAATTGATATTCCCCTTTCTCCGTAAACAATCTGCTCATTTACGATCAACATCTTCTAGCGCCTTTCTTGAGAGAACACATTTTTTTGGAAAAATAGAACATTTTTGGGTAGTTTTTCGTAATGATTTTCACACCATCCTCTGGGTTTTCAAGGACCTTTTCATACATTATGTCAGATATCAAGGAAAAGCTATTCTGGCTTTAAAGGGAACTCCTCTTCTGATGAATAAATGGAAGTATTACCTTATAAATCTCTGGCAATATAATTTCGACTTGTGGTCTCAACCAGATAGGATTCATATAAACCAATTATACAACCATTCCCTCGATTTTTTGGGCCATCTTTCAAGTGTACGACTAAAGCCTTCTGTGGTTAGGAGTCAAATGTTAGAAAATTCATTTATTATAGATATTGCTATAAAAAAGTTTGATACTATAGTCCCAA